GAAGAAATAGGATTTTAGGGATAAGGAATAAATTAAACAAACAAACCATGGATAAATCCAAGCGACCTTTTCTTAAATTCAAGCGATCTTTTCGTAGGCGTTTGCCCCCGATTCAATCGGGGGATCGAATTGATTATAGAAACATGAGTTTAATTAGTCGATTTATTAGTGAACAAGGAAAAATATTATCAAGACGTGTGAATAGATTGACCTTGAAACAACAACGATTAATTACTCTTGCTATAAAACAAGCTCGTATTTTATCTTTGTTACCTTTTCTCAATAATGAGAAACAATTTGAAAGAACCGAGTCGACCGCTAGAACTACTGGTTTTAAAGCCCGAAATAAATAGGCTTACTTTTTCTTCACTTGAATCATAATTACAAGAATCTAGATTTGAGTGAATCTAGATTTGAGTGAATCTAGATTTGAGTATCGTGTCGTAAGAAAAAATGAATCGGAAAAAAAGAAATCTGTTTTTATTGAATTGAACGTGTTCATTCATTTTGACTACTTTAGTATATTTTCTCATACTAATTTCTACTCTACCTTCCCGGAGTTCATTCTCCGGGTAACTCCATTTAAATTATTCTGGTGGATTCTTTCCAATCTACTTCCTTTATGATTTCGTTCGAAATCATATAAAGACAATTCCTATTTGATATAGCTATTTGTGCAAGTATTTTACGGTTAAGAAGCAACTGTCTCTTGTACAGATCGTGTATTAATCTACTATAACTATAGGATACTCCCCTTTCGCGAATTACTGCGTTTATCCTAGTGATCCACAAACGACGAAAATCTCTCTTTTTCCTATCCCTATCCCGATGAGCCGAAACTAAAGCTCTTATTTTCTGTTGAGTAATAGTTCTAGTAAGCCTTGAATGAGCCCCTCGAAAGCTTGATGCAAATAAACGAATTTTTGTTCTACGTCTCCGAGCTATATATCCCCGTTTAATTCTGGTCATTGAATAAATGAAACTTTGACGAATAACTAATTGATTGCCTTTCTTTCAGTTATTCTTTTCCCCCTTCCTAGTCTATTAATAACAAAACGAATTTTTCCAATGTATAAAATCAAAATTCCAATGGCTTTGGCTACTCTAACCTTCCCGACCACGATTTTTTTTTTAGGTATTTCACTGCGAAATAAGACAGAACTAAGAAATTGTATTTTCCTAGGTATCAAAAATATAGTAAATAAAAGAAATAAAAAAAGAAATAGTGGGTTCCTTCGTTTCTATGGTTACTTCTTAAACGGTGAGGTCTTCTCTATACACCGGAGCCTTTACTTTATACTTTAATTTACTATTTAATCAACTAATTGATGTTATTGGGAACTTGTATAGTTCACACGCTTTGGCTCTACCCATGAATTATCCAGTAATAGGTCTTTCACAATCAGATCTACCTATACAGTAACGGTATTTAATTATGAAAGTTTGCTGGGTAGCTGACCCTCTTAGTCCGTTTAAATAAGATTTCCTCCGCTTAATGGATAACCATTTGTTACCAATGGAGAATTTCTTATCATCTTAAATTCAGGTGATTGGATTTACACCAACGGAAACCATAAACTTCATACACAATAGAGGGATATGGTAGAGTTTTTTTTTTTTAATAATGGATGGAGTTCCTTTTTCCATCCTATCCCATTCACCGGTACTGATCATTGATACTGTAAAAGTAGTTTTCTTGCTTTTGTGCCAGCTCATGATCTAAACGAGTCGCACATACACCCTAGTACATGTTCCTCGACGCTGAGGGCACCCCCGAAGAGCGGGGGATTTCGTGACATTTCTGATTGGCTGTCTTGTATTTCTAATAAGTTGTTTAATAGTTGGCATGTTGAATCGTATACATAATATGATGGGTTGGTTTAGATTGATCCTAACCGAATGATGGTGAATTACTTCTATTTAATAGAATATTCAATTCGAAGATAAAATCTCAAATCACAGATTTGCGCGAAATCCATGTTATTTTCCTTGAACCGCTACAAAATCAACAATTCCATAAGCTTGGGCTTCTGTTGCTGACATAAAAATATCTCTTTCCATATCTTCGTGTACAACCCAGAAGGGTTTGCCCGTTCTTTCTGCATAAACCCTTGTGAGGGTTTCACGCAGTTTCATCAGTTCTACCGCTTCCATGACAAATTCGCCTACTTGTGCCATATAAAAAGCACTATAAGGTTCATGTATCATTACCCTGATGATATAACAAAATAAAAGCTTCCCCTATCTCGCATGATAAAGCAAAGAGAAAAGAAAGATAAAGAATAGAAAAAAGATAGAATTGAACAACCGTACAGGCATCTTTTGTGCATACGGCTCTACAAGAAAATTGACCCCCCTCCTTTCTATTGAAGAAAGAGAAAATAGAATCTATCAGACTCAGATGGGTAAATAATCAAATTGCCATCCTTCCTTTCGGAGGAGTTCAAAAATACTATGATGGCTCCGTTGCTTTATATGTTTATTTTTTCTTTTTTTTGTC